AAGGGCACTTGTAGTTCGAAAAAAAAAAAAAAAAAAATGTATTCGATATTTCGATACAATAAAAAACGATCAAAATGATTTTCCAATTTTATTCCACAGTGATTAGTGATTCAAAGAAAGTTTAATTTTGTGAATAAAGTTATAAAAAAAAGTTCTTATTATTACTTTATTTATAATTTAAATTTAAATATTCTATATATATACATGTATTAGTTATATGCATATATTAGTTTAGTCAACTCCAGAGTTGACCGATGAATCTGTTGATTCAAAAGTGCGACATGGGTAAATGTCACAAATGATGAATCGATTTCTTACTTATGTTACTCTATTTTTGTTAGTATCGTCTATAATAATAGATGAATCAAACATTTTCAATTGAATTTATTCTTTCAATTGGTTGGTATTTTTGCTTATCCTCGTATCTTTCAAAAATTGAAACTTAGGGAAGTGCTTTATAAACATATGTATAAAAAGAACATATTTCATTTAGCCTTTTCATGCCTACTATAACTAGTTATTTTGGTTTTCTACTAGCAGCTTTGACTATCACCTCAGCTCTATTTATCGGTCTGAGCAAGATACGACTTATTTGAAATTAATTAAATGAACATGAACAATTCATAAAAAAAATCTTTCTATGGCAGTTCATATCTTCTACAGTTACTTAACGTGTCAATTTCCAATTCTTGGTCATTGAGATTTATAGTCAATACAGATTAATATTTAAGGATAAATATTACCTCCCCTTTCCCCTTTCAAACAAATTGAAATGATTGAAGTTTTTCTATTTGGAATCGTCTTAGGTCTAATTCCTATTACTTTGGCCGGATTATTCGTAACTGCATATTTACAATACAGACGTGGTGATCAGTTGGACCTTTGATTAATTAACATCTCTTTTTTGATTGACCTCCTACTTCCTTTAATCCGCGGGAGGTCAAATTTAGATTGCTGTTCAATTATTTAAGTGTAATTTTCGACCTAACGCGATTAACAAGAACACAGAATCACGCTCTGTAGGATTTGAACCTACGACATCGGGTTTTGGAGACCCACGTTCTACCGAACTGAACTAAGAGCGCCTTATTATCATTATCACAATAAAGATTTTGTGACCCCAATTCATCTTGCATATATATCATAAAATTAAAGATTTATTATGTATGTCCAATTTATCTCAATTGATCCCTCGTTACTGCTCATAAGATAAGTAATAGGTAGGGATGACAGGATTTGAACCCGTGACATTTTGTACCCAAAACAAACGCGCTACCAAGCTGCGCTACATCCCTTTCAATTGGTCTACAGTGTCATTGTAGAGAATCCCTGTCTTGTTTTCCACATCTTTACTTCCTCCATTGATATACAAAAATTCTCTTTTCATTTCTTCTTTTTGGTCTCATATATCATATAACAAACATATAATATATTAAAAGACTTATATTATATAAAGTATGAAATAAATATGAAACCTACCATAAAAAATTAATATTTTTTAGTAATTTCAGGTAGAAATATCTATTTTGTACATTTTAATTTTAATTAGGGACTCCGCGTACAAATACAGGCGGTCAGTCATTAACTACATATACACATCTGGTCATATATGTATTACCATTATGTATTACAAATTACAATAAAATTACAATAACGAATAAAGAAAGAGGAGTTTTTAAAATGCGAGATCTAAAAACATATCTCTCCGTGGCACCGGTAGTAAGTGCTTTATGGTTCGGGTCTTTGGCAGGTTTATTGATAGAGATCAATCGTTTTTTTCCGGATGCGTTGATATTCCCCTTTTTTTCATTTTAGTTATTGATATGAGAAGGGGGAAGAAGATTAGAGATACAATAAAATCTCTGTAACTAATCCCTACCCTTGCCTTCTTTTTTTCTTTGTTTTTTTTTTAGAATAAGTTATTCTAAAAAAAAAAACAAAGAAAAAGTGGTTTCGCCCTCAGTGAAACTATGAACTCGGGCCCAGGCTCAAATTAAATTAATATTAATAATAGAGTGGAAATGAAAATGTGATGGTTGGGGCAACAATATCATACAAGATACTTAACTGAAAATACTGTACGGCAATTCTTAATTATAAATATAGTTAGAAATCATTATATTACTTATTATTACTATATTGATTGCAACGAAATCTTTCTTTTATAATTTGATTTCGAGTTACCTGCTTCTATTTTTTTTTTTTTTTTGTCCTTTATTCTTCCTTGCTTCGGATCGGAAAATTAAAGAATTGAGTGAATCATAAACCAAAGGAGGTTCATGGCCAAGGGTAAAGATGTCCGAGTAACAGTTATTTTGGAATGTACCAGTTGTCTTCGAAATCGTGTTAATAAGGAATCAAGGGGCATTTCCAGATATATTACTCAAAAGAATCGACACAATACGCCTGGTCGATTGGAATTGAGAAAATTCTGTCCCTGTTGTTACAAACATACGATTCATGGGGAGATAAAGAAATAGATCGAACCGACCGCTCGTGTGTCAGTCTTCCAAGGAAGATGAAAAATTACATATTATATATAACATATATTTATTTAAATATAAACAAACCCAATCCTATTTCGATCGGATCAAACATGATGTAGAATTAAGAAATAGGATTGGGATTTTCAGGATAAGGAATAAACAAACCATGGATAAATCCAAGCGAATCCTTCTTAAATCCAAGCGATCTTTTCGTAGGCGTTTGCCTCCGATCCAATCGGGGGATCGAATTGATTATAGAAACATGAGTTTAATTAGTCGATTTATTAGCGAACAAGGAAAAATATTATCTAGACGGGTAAATAGGTTGACCTTAAAACAACAACGATTAATTACTATTGCTATAAAACAAGCTCGTATTTTATCTCTGTTACCTTTTCTTAATAATGAGAAACAATTTGAAAGAAGCGAGTCAACTCGTAAGAAAAAAAAAAAAATTGGAGAAGAATAAATATTTTTTATTGAACGTGTTTCTTCATTTTGATGACTTTATCATATTTTATCATACTAATTTCTACTCTACCTTCCCAGAGTTCATTCTCCAGGGAACTCCATTTAAACTATTCCAACGGATTCCTTCCAATCTCTTTATTTTATGATCTCATTGGAAATCATATAAAGACAACTCTTATTTAATATAGCTATTTGTGCAAGTATTTTACGATTAAGAAGCAACTGTCTCTTGTACAGATTGTGTATTAATTTGCTATAACTAAAGTATACTTTATTCTCGCGAATTACTGCATTTATCCGAGTGATCCACAAACGACGAAAATCTCTCTTTTGTCTACCTCTATCCCGATGAGCCGAAACCAAGGCTCTTATTTTCTGTTGAGTAATAGTACGAGTAAGTCTTGAATGAGCCCCTCGAAAGGTTGATGCAAATAAACGGATTTTTGTTCTACGTCTTCGAGCTATATACCCTCGTTTAATTCTGGTCATTGAATAAATGAAACTTTGATGAATAACTAATCGATTTCCTTTCTTTCAGTTATTCTCTTCCCGTGTCCTAGTCTATTAATAACAAAACGGATTCTTCCAATGTATAAAATAAAAATTCCAATGGCTTTTGCTATTATAACCTTCCCGACCACGATTTTTTCTTTTTTTCTAGGCATTTCACCTATAAAAAAAATTGTATTGATACTAGGTATTAAAAACACATAGTAAATAAAAAAGTAATAAATATAAATGTATATAGTGGGTTCCATCGTTTCTATGGTTACTTCTTAAACGGTGAGGTCTTCTCTATACACCGGAGCCCTTCTTTCTTTCATTTAATCAATGTTATTGTTAACTTGTACAGTTCAAACTCTTTGGCTCTACCCATAATTATCCAGTACTAGGTCTTTCACAACGAGATCCACTTATACAGTAACGGTATTTAATTATGAAGATTAGCTGGGTAGCTGACCCTGTTAGTCCGTTCTTGCAAGAGTAAGGCAGAATTTTTCTGCTTTTTAAAATAGGATTTCCCCTGCTTAATGGATACCATTTGCTATCAATGGAGAATTCTTTCTCATCTTAAATTTTAAATTTTTAAATTGAGGTGATTGGATTTGCGCCAACGGAAACCATACATTTGATACCATAATAGAAGGATAGATCTTTTTTATTTTTAGATATTGACTGGAGTTCTTCCATTCTATCCTATTCGCTGGTACTGATCGTTGATACTGGATCAATTGTTTTCTTTCTTTTGTCCTAGCCCATGATCTGAACGAGTCGCACATACACCCTAGTACATGTTCCTCGTCGTTGAGGACATCCCCCAAGAGCGGGGGATTTCGTGACATTTCTGATTGGCTGTCTTGTGTTTCTAATAAGTTGTTTAATAGTTGGCATGTTGAATCATATACATAATGGGCTGGTTTAGATCGATCTTAACCGGATGCTTATGAATTATTTTATTTCTATATTAATAGATTAATGAGATTAATTAATAGAATATTAAATAATAGAATATTAAATCCGGTAAGAAGATAAAATCTCAAATAACGAATTCGTGTGAAATCCTTGTTATTTTTTCTTTTTTATTCAGTCGCTACAAGATCAACAATTCCATGAGCTTGGGCTTCTATTGCTGACATAAAAACATCTCTTTCCATGTCTTCGGATACAACCCATAAGGGTTTGCCTGTCCTTTGTGCATAAACCCTTGTGAGGGTTTCGCGCAGCTTCAGTAGTTCTTCCGCTTCCAAGATAAATTCTCCCGTCTGTGCCTCATAAAAAGAGGCAGCAGGTTGGTGGATCATTACCCTGATGATATAACATAATAAATGTTTATTCTATCTCGCATAATGAAAGGTGAAGAGATAAAGAATAATAATAAAAAAAGATATAATTGAACAACCGTACAGGCATCTTCTTTTGCGCATTGCATACGGCTCTATAATGGAATTCACTTTTTTTTTACCTTACTTACACTTACATGGAAAAAATTTTAAATAAATAAATATAGGGTCTATCAGACTCAGGTTGGTAAATGATCCAATA